CATTTTTACTAATACTAAAACTAAAGATGAGGCTTTTAAAATATCCTTTTTTTCTCCAAATATTTCTACGAATACGTTTTTTTACCATAGAAGTGCATTTTTTTGGAACAGCCATTTGTTATAAATCAACTTTTTTTTATGTGAAATACATTTTTTCTTTTTCAAAAAAAAGAATCACTCTTGATTCTATTATACCACAGAAGCACATCAAAACCAAATGAATTCTCGAAAATGTGAAACACATTTTTTCTTTTTCAAAAAAAAAGAATTCTTTATCCTACCTATATAACTGAACCAATTAAGTAACTGAAGCAATGTTTCGTTGAAAAAAAACAAAACATTGGTGGGGAGACGGGATTTGAACCCGTGACTTCGAGATTATGAGCCTCGTGAGCTACCAAACTGCTCTACTCCCCCACATACAATGATCATCCTCTCAAAAAAAGAATCACTCTTGATTCTATTATACCACAGAAGCACATCAAAACCAAATGAATTCTTTCAAAAAGGATTCATATAGAAAAAATCAATCAAAATAAAAAATAAAAACATAGATAATCTATTTTATGAAAATTCAAAAAAGAAAGAAATAAAAAAATGAAAAGATTGGATATCCCTTTACAATGCCTATACAAAAGGTATTTTTCTATCCTTAACTAAAAAAACTAGTTGCATTACTTATAGCTTCCTTGTTCGTAGACAAGGCTGATTCGGAATTGTCTTTCATTCGAAGGCTTGTATCCGTGCGCTTCATGCCTGGAGTTTGCTTCCAAAAAAGAAACGTGTTCATTTTATGATTGACATCCCACATTTATTCATTCTCGTGCGAGGGAGACTAAGCCCAAAAAGAACAATTCAGATTGGCTTTAGGTTAGGGATAATCAGGCTCGAATTGATGAACAGGATAATCATGTTTTTTCTTTTTTTTAATAGAAAAAAAGAAAAAACATGATTACTTAAAAAGCTCTTTTATTTTTAGAATAAGAATAAAGAAAATTCATTTTTTTTTATGAAAAATTTTTGTTAAATATTAAGTTTCCTTCGTTGATTAGCACTTCTATAAATTTCCAGAAGTGCAATCTATATACGGAAGCTTTTCCAATACCAGTATCCTTTTTTTCTTGATTTTCAATAAATGTTACTATACGACTACTCACTGCCCGCCCATAGAAAAAGTTAGGGCGATTTTCTTTCAAATTCTTGAAATCCAAATTAAAATCTTGTAAAGATTGTAACAAATCCTGATCTATCTCAAGCGATTTAGGAAAATCTAAAATCTCTAAACAATTGTTTAGAAAATTTAAAACAGAATCGAGGGTGTAAGAATCCATTATAAAATTATAGCGAAATGAAGTATAGCGAAGTGAAAAAGAAGAAGTTCTTTCTTCTTCATACTTCTTTCTACAATTCTCAAATTCCTGCTTTATAAAATTATGCAGCTTCACCCCCTTCGATTCAACCTCGTAATCGTTGATTGTTTCAATCAGCAATTCTTGGAATTTATCGGGTTTCTTACCAAAAGAATGATTGTTTTTCATAGAAAAAATAGGTAAAAATTAAAATACTACAACAAAAAGGTGGAGGTGGAATAGAATAAAAAAGAGAAAACAAAAAGGTGGAGGTGGAATAGAATAAAAAAGAGAATACAGAACCTCATAAAAAATTATTCTCTTCTTTTCCATATATATATATATGATATGCTCATCCTTTTCTCTATCTATATCAAAATTTCTTGTCATTTCTTATATAAGTATAAGAAAAAAATTGTATACATCTGAAACCTAATTTCACCTATAAAGATGAGTAGTAATGCTCGTAAAAAGGACTTCTTTCTTCTGTTTGTTAGATGAGGCAGGAAATTCTCATCTATTGGTTTATTGTACATATCTATCTATTTTAGATAGGATTTGAGTGTAAAAAAAGAAGAAGAAATTTCAAAATTTTTGAACTAAAAAAAGCATCTAAACATACATGTATTCCAATAAAATAGAGAAAGATAATTTGTAATGCAAGATATAAAAAAATATCTCTCTGTGGCACCTGTGATAAGTACTCTATGGTTTGGTTCTTTAGCAGGTCTAGGAATTCTATTTCATTCGAAGGCTTGTATCCGTGGACTTCATGCCTGGACTTTCAAAAAAAAAGTATACTTAGAAATACATCAAGATAACGGGGTTCACCTTATGATGGTAACCCCACAAACCTCTTATTTATTCTCGTTCGATCACGACGGGGGACTTAAGCCCAAAAAGAACAACTCAGATTGGCTTTAGGTTAGGGATAATCAGGCTCGAACTGATGACTTCCACCACGTCAAGGTGATACTCTATCGCTGAGTTATATCCCTCCCCTGCCTACTAACTAATAGGGTCGAGAAACTCAAGGCCACTACTCCTAAACAACTTGGAGTCGGGCCTTCTTTTCGTACTATTTAGTATGGATAGCTCAGGAATGGGAAAGATGCGATCCCATTGTCAACCGATCCTTTCGGAAACAGGAT